AATTGCTTTCTAGATGATCCTTCTAGAAGAAGGTGATTCTAACAATCTTTCTAGTTACTTCGTTCTCTATTTCTATTTGAGAGGATCCTAAGGAAAAGGATTTTGTTTCCACCGAGCTAAAACAATATGGCGATGTCTCTAGTAAACCAAAGACATCGTTGAATAGCTATTTTGCTTCAATTTCTTTCTTTAGACACCAAAAAAAAATGGAAGATTTAGTTACGATTGGAAATTGACTTTTTATCTTCAGCCATGGATCCTTTACTCATACTTATTCAATTGGAAGTCTTGATCCAATTCAAAAATTATGTTTCGCAATTTCATAATCCAACTTTTCAATTTATAAGTGACTCATGGATACAAATCACGAGAATGTGTATTTTTTTCTCGACTTTATCATTGAGAGGTAAAGGATTAAATCCTTTTAAGAAATAAAGTTTTTGATCGGAATATGAATAAAACCGAAAGACCCTTTAACTATTAAAGGGCTAATAGAACGAATCACACTTTTACCACTAAACTATACCCGCTACAATATGATTATTGTATACAAATGGAGCTTTTGTCGAACAAGATAATTGAGCATGATCAAGATAGGATCATCAAAGAATCATCAAACTTGGAGTGTTGAACTTTTTCGTGGGTAGATAAAAATTTAATGAGATTCGGAAAAGAGGCTTCATTTAATTGAAATTAAATAACTAATAATTGAAATTAAATAACTAAAGTTTTCTTTTTTGCTGAAAGAAGATAGATACGGATCGAAAAAAACACTACAATCATAACAGAAAAATGCATTGTCCAGAATCTATAGTTTCTTTTTTAGTTCGGAAAATGAAATAAAATATAACAAGAAAAAAATGGAAACAGTTTTTATTCTTTTTGTTGTTGCTTGAATATAAAATATTCAATTGAATATAATAATATAATAAAAAAAAAATGTTTGTGTTTTCAAATCAGATATCAGATAAATCATTATTTATCTATAATTCGTTAGAACAAAAAAAAAGGCCCGGCTAGGTACTGACCAGGCCAGGCCATCAGAATAACAAGGGCCTTTCGAACAAAATCAACACAAGGAGGTCTTCCTTATTTTTCTTTAGTTCGATTAGTGGCGGGCTCGAGCCCCTCTTTTAGTTTAGAATAGAGAAAAAAGAGAGAGAAAGACTCCTTACATTATGTGTAATGTAGTAATTATCTTTTGCAATTGGGAGAGATGGCTGAGTGGACTAAAGCGTCGGATTGCTAATCCGTTGTACGAGTTATTTGTACCGAGGGTTCGAATCCCTCTCTTTCCGTTTCCGTTAATGACTTGCTTTATTTTATTTTTCAATTTTGAAAATCTTAGTTAAGCGTGTGGAATAGATAAAATCCTAAGAAAATTGGAAAATTTCCCAAGGAAAACCCTTTGGATTTTATTCTTCACGTCCAGGATTACGCCCCGGATCATTAGATAGGAATCCAAAGATAAAGAGAGAAACAAAAAATATCACTACGGTATAAACGAAGAGTTTCAGAGTAAGCATTACACAATCTCCAAGATGATTTTTTGGAAAAAAAAAGAGAATAGATCTTCCATTTTTCTACCACATATCCTATTTTGACACCACGAAATCAGGTTTTTTTTCATGAATTGTCACAAATTCATTTGTTTTTCATTATCAAAAACTTCTTTCATATCCAAATTCGATATTGTGGGAGACCCTAATGGGGTTAGGGTCTTTCACTGGAAAGGGGGTCAAAAATGAGGAAATGGGGGTAAGCCGGATTTATGGCGACTATCCAAGAATTTCAGTGTGCTAATCTAGGATTCATACTCTAAAACTTATCTGATTTTCTCAATTGTTAGAATTTTTCTCGAAGAAATCATGCATTTTCTAAGATATTATTATTAAGGATCTCATCGAAAACTTACAGCAGCTTGCCAAACAAAAGCTAAGAGAAAAAAAAGCACAGGTATGACTGGCATAACATCTACGATTGGATTCAAAAAAGCATACGCTTCAGGCAATTTGCCGAAGAAAAAACTACTCGAATAAAGGGCAGAATTAATACAGATCAAACTAACGATATTAAGCATAACAGACATTTTGTTCTTGGAGATAATTGCATTTTGATTGAGTTTTTGATATAAGGAACAAGGAAGAAAGTAAGTAAGGTAGACAAAAAATCCTTCTTTTTCTTTGAACCCACCCAATCAAAAATCCTCCAATTCTCAAAGGAGAATAGAAGAAATCATACTTTCATACAATATCTTAATTGAATTCTATGTAATGATCAATAAATGAAGTTGAATTCTATATCTATATGTATCAAAATCCTAGTACCAATCTATTCTATAGATATATAGATATTTGGACTGGAGTTGACAAACAACCAATACCAATATTATTGTTTCTTAGTGTAGATTAGAAATTGAAATGGGGCGTGGCCAAGTGGTAAGGCAACGGGTTTTGGTCCCGCCATTCGGAGGTTCGAATCCTTCCGTCCCAGTACATATCCATTTTTTTATGCTCCATTATGACTATAGAAAGAAGTAGGTCAGTGGATAGGAGTAAATCCGTATTCATTTTAATATCTGTGTCTGTTCGAATCTCATTAACAAATGATCAAGTTACATATTATATAGAAATATGTTATGGAGCCGATATATTTTCTTTGAATCTCATTTTATTTAGGTATTTCGTGTTTGGTTCTAACTAAAAATTGGAAATCTACAGAACAATTGAGGCAGGGATGATTTCCCCTATCACCCTTTTATTCACTTTATGATAAGAGTCGATTATTGTGAAATATTATTTAATCCCATGTTAAACAAAATCTATAAATATATATCATCTAAAATATATAAAATGAGGAAATATTTCGCTTATATGGTATGTATCGTTCTATTTCAATGACAATAATTTTTCGGTTTTTGTGAAAAAGATTTTTGATACCTTAAATTAGTTAAATTCTATATTATAGAATATCTATAACAGTGACAACTCTTCAGTCTATCTGATAGATACGAAAAACCCTCCTTATTTTTTTGATTTTCGTAATCAGACGAAAAGAATAAAGATTCAAATCTTAACTTAGATCATTTTTTTATCCATCTCATGAAAAAAAATTGGATTTCGTTTTTCTTTTCTTTTATCTATTTAAAAGTGATGAGTCAATTCAAAAAGAAAGACTTATCTTCCTATGAAGATCAAACGTCATGCTTATTGTCCAATTTTCTTCAAATTAAATAATGATGTCTAAATAGGAAACTTTTTCCATTTCAATTAGAACTATTTTTATTAAATATTTTTAATGATTGCTTGTAAGTGGAATCTTTATTTGGTACTCAAAAAGTAGGAAATCGTTTAATCTATCCTGTTGAGTCACTTGAAGATGCAGATTAAAAAAGTTATTCGTTTATATATTTCGATTTCTTGCTATTATCTATATATTATTTATGTATGTGAAAGATGCTGTCTTGCTAAGAGTTTTTCAGAAAAATCGTTTCATATCATATTATCATATATAGAAGAAAAAGCCTAGATTACGATGTCTATGTACAACTAAACCAATGACTATTCATGATTCCATAATTGAATCAATTCCATACCGGTTCCAAATTAGAGGAATATTATGTTAAAACTTCGTTTGAAACGATGTGGTAGAAAGCAACGTGCGACTTGAAGGACACGATCCGTTGTGGATTTTTCCATCCACCATTTTCGATTTATCTAAGGATGAGAGTGCTCTTGGCTCGACATTGTTTGTTCTGTTACACTCGATTTTTTGTTGGGTTGTAAATAGTCCACGATGAAGCTCGAGTAGAAAGGATTAATTCATTTCTCGGGGGCAAGGATCTAGGGTTAATGCCAATTAATCGGAACAACTTCGTAAACGTATCTTCCATATATAGAAATCGAAAGGATCCAATTCGAGCAAGTTTCCAATTCAAAAGCAAGACTTGTTAGAATTTAGTAAACTTTTTCGATTCAAAGTGTATCACACGTGAATCAACTGTCCGTAGGATTCTTTGATAGAAAGAAATCAAAAAAGGGGTATGTTGCTGCCACTTTGAAAGGATTAAGAAGCACCGAAGTAATGTCTAAACCCAATGATTTAAAATAAGGATAAAGGATCTAAGAACAAGGAAAGACCTTTTTAATTGTCTCGATAGTCTCACTAATTGGATCAGACTAAAGAATCCAAATAGAATTTGAAACGAGACAAAAGACAAACAAAACAAAAGGGGTTAAAGACCACTCAATAAATGAAAGTGACTAAAGATTTTTCCTTTGAGCTATTTGAGAGTTATCCAACTTGAGTTATGAGTACGAATGGTTTCTTTTTCATTTTCAGGAAGGAAAAAAGATTGAAATCAGAGTCTAATTGATTTTCTAGGCCCATTTGTCATTTAATTTATTAGAATTGCATACATAGACAAAACTTCGAAGCAAATCATTTTTCTCGAGCCGTACGAGGAGAAAACTTCCTATACGGTTCTAGGGGGGGTGTTGGTCATCTACATCTATCCCAATGAGCCGTCTATCGAATCGTTGCAATTGATGTTCGATCCCGAAGAGAAGGAAAAGATCTTAGAAAAGTGGGGTTTTATGATCCAATGAAGAATCAAACTTATTTAAACGTTCCTCTTATTCTATATTTCCTTGAAAAAGGTGCTCAACCCACAGGAACTGTTCAGAATCTTTTAAAGAAAGCGGAAGTTTTTAAGTAACTTCCGTCTAATCAAACGAAATTCAATTAAAGAAAGACTAAGGGGGGGTAGCAACTTGTATATAACTTTGTATAATTTTGCTCGACTTGTTTTTTGATTTCCCCCCCTACTGCTGTAATTGTTTCCGTTGAATCCGATATCTAGAACGACAAAACCTTAGTTTATTGATTTTCTAAATAGCAAATTCGGACATTTCCTCCAATTGTGTGGTTTTCATTGGAACTCGACTAACCAACAAGGAATCCACTTTGCTTATTCCACTTAGATTTATGAAATACATTAT